GTTCATGTAGCTTAACTACTAAAGCAAAGCACTGAAAATGCTTAGATGAGTTGTTACGACTCCATAAACACTTAAAGGTTTGGTCCCAGCCTTCCTATTAGTTGTTAGCAAAATTACACATGCAAGTATCCGCATCCCTGTGAGAATACCCTCGCAATCACTCACGATTAAAAGGAGTAGGTATCAAGCACACTCTTGTTTGAGTAGCTCATAACACCTTGCTTAGCCACACCCCCACGGGAAACAGCAGTGATAAAAATTAAGCAATAAACGAAAGTTTGACTAAGTTATGCTAACATAGGGTTGGTAAATTTCGTGCCAGCCACCGCGGTCATACGATTAACCCAAATTAATAGGCAACGGCGTAAAGCGTGTTAAAGAGAGTTATTTCATGTAAATAAGGATAAAACTTAACTAGGCTGTAGAAAGCAACAGTTAAAACTAAAATACACTACGAAAGTGACCTTATTGAAACTGATTACACGATAGCTAAGACCCAAACTGGGATTAGATACCCCACTATGCTTAGCCCTAAACTTAGGTATTTAATCTAACAAAAATACCCGCCAGAGAACTACTAGCAATAGCTTAAAACTCAAAGGACTTGGCGGTGCTTTATATCCCTCTAGAGGAGCCTGTTCTGTAATCGATAAACCCCGATAAACCTCACCACCCCTTGCTAATTCAGCTTATATACCGCCATCTTCAGCAAACCCTAAAAAGGAGCAACAGTAAGCACAAGTATAGGACATAAAAACGTTAGGTCAAGGTGTAGCTTATGAGGTGGGAAGAAATGGGCTACATTTTCTAGCAATTAGAACATTTACGAAAGTTATTATGAAATTAATAACTAAAGGAGGATTTAGTAGTAAGTTAAGAATAGAGTGCTTAACTGAATCAGGCCATGAAGCACGCACACACCGCCCGTCACCCTCTTCAAGTACCTTAAACTACAAGTAATATATAATTACAAGTTATTCAGTATTAGAAGAGATAAGTCGTAACAAGGTAAGCATACTGGAAAGTGTGCTTGGATGAATCAAAGTGTAGCTTAAACAAAGCATCTGGCTTACACCCAGAAGATTTCACTATAAATGACCACTTTGAACTAAAGCTAGCCCAAACAATTAATAGTTTATCCAAATATTTAACAACCTTAAACCAAAACATTTATCTACTAAAGTATAGGAGATAGAAATTTTTATCTGGCGCCATAGAGAAAGTACCGTAAGGGAACGAGTGAAAGAACCAATTAAAAGTACCAAACAGCAAAGATTACCCCTTGTACCTTTTGCATAATGATTTAACTAGAAAAACTTTAGCAAAGAGACCTTAAGTTAAAAACCCCGAAACCAGACGAGCTATCCATGAACAGCCCAAACAGAGCAAACTCGTCTATGTAGCAAAATAGTGAGAAGATTTATGGATAGAGGTGAAAAGCCTACCGAGCCTGGTGATAGCTGGTTGTCCAGGTAAGAATTTTAGTTCAACCTTAAATTTACTACAAAAATACAAAATTACACCGTAAATTTAATTGTTAATCTAAAAGGGTACAGCCCTTTAGACTAAGGATACAACCTTCATTAGAGAGTAAATCACATTAATAACCATAGTTGGCCTAAAAGCAGCCATCAATTAAGAAAGCGTTCAAGCTCAACAACAATCAAATTCTTAATTTAATAAATTTTCATTAACTCCTAATTTACCACTGGACTAATCTATTAACTAATAGAAGAAATACTGTTAATATGAGTAACAAGATTTATATCTCCCAGCACAAGTTTATGTCAGACCAAATAATAACTGATAGTTAACAGCCAAATAAATATAATCCCACATAAATTATTTATTAAATCACTGTTAACCCAACACAGGCGTGCAACAAAGGAAAGATTAAAAGAAGTAAAAGGAACTCGGCAAACACAAACCCCGCCTGTTTACCAAAAACATCACCTCTAGCATTACTAGTATTAGAGGCACTGCCTGCCCAGTGACAACTGTTAAACGGCCGCGGTATCCTGACCGTGCAAAGGTAGCATAATCATTTGTTCCTTAAATAGGGACTTGTATGAATGGCCACACGAGGGTTTAACTGTCTCTTGCTTCTAATCAGTGAAATTGACCTTTCCGTGAAGAGGCGGAAATACATTAATAAGACGAGAAGACCCTATGGAGCTTTAATTGACCTAATCCAACAGAATAACAATATACTCCACCAAGGACCAACAAATATTCTAATTGGGTTATAAATTTCGGTTGGGGTGACCTCGGAGCATAGAATAACCTCCGAGAAACAAATACCAAGACTAACAAGTCAAAGTAACACTTTACAAATTGATCCAGTCTTACTGATCAACGGAACAAGTTACCCTAGGGATAACAGCGCAATCCTATTCTAGAGTCCCTATCGACAATAGGGTTTACGACCTCGATGTTGGATCAGGACATCCCAATGGTGCAGCAGCTATTAATGGTTCGTTTGTTCAACGATTAAAGTCCTACGTGATCTGAGTTCAGACCGGAGCAATCCAGGTCGGTTTCTATCTATTAAACATTTCTCCCAGTACGAAAGGACAAGAGAAATAGGGCCTACTCTCAACGAGCGCCCTCAAGTAAATAAATGATATTATCTTAATTTAATTAACTTATTACCAGATCTCCCTTAGACCAAGGTTTCGTTAGAGTGGCAGAGCCCGGTAATTGCGTAAAACTTAAACCTTTATAACCAGAGGTTCAACTCCTCTCTCTAACAACATGTTCATAATTAATCTCCTAACAATAATTGTCCCAGTACTTCTAGCAGTAGCATTTCTAACCCTAATTGAACGGAAAGTCCTTGGATATATACAACTACGAAAAGGTCCAAACATTGTAGGACCCTATGGCCTCCTTCAACCAATCGCAGATGCTGTAAAACTATTTATCAAAGAACCACTTCGCCCTTTAACTTCATCAGTCTCAATATTCATTATAGCACCCATCTTAGCCTTAACCCTAGCCTTAACCATATGAATTCCTCTACCAATACCATATCCACTAATTAATATAAACCTAGGAGTACTATTTATATTAGCCGTCTCTAGCTTATCAGTATACTCAATTCTATGATCAGGTTGAGCATCAAACTCAAAATATGCCCTAATCGGAGCCCTACGAGCCGTAGCCCAAACTATTTCATACGAAGTCACTCTAGCCATTATTTTACTATCAATCTTACTTATAAATGGGTCATTTACCCTAAGCACCCTTATTATCACCCAAGAATACTCCTGATTATTAATATCCACATGACCCCTAGCCATAATATGATTCATTTCTACCCTTGCAGAAACAAACCGAGCTCCATTTGACTTAACTGAAGGGGAATCAGAACTAGTATCAGGTTTCAATGTTGAATATGCCGCAGGACCATTTGCACTTTTTTTCCTAGCAGAATATGCCAACATCATTATAATAAATATCCTAACAACAATCCTATTCCTAGGGGCATTTCACACTATACACCTACCAGAACTCTACTCCATTAACTTCACAACCAAAGCCCTACTTCTAACCATTTCCTTTCTATGAGTACGAGCATCATATCCTCGATTCCGATATGATCAACTAATACACCTCCTATGAAAAAACTTTTTACCCCTCACATTAGCACTATGCATATGACATGTATCCCTACCAATCTTCACATCAAGCATTCCACCCCAAACATAAGAAATATGTCTGATAAAAGAATTACTTTGATAGAGTAAATAATAGAGGTTTAAGTCCTCTTATTTCTAGAATTATAGGAATCGAACCTAATCTTGAGAAATCAAAACTCTCCGTGCTACCATATTACACTATATTCTAAGTAAGGTAAGCTAAATTAAGCTATTGGGCCCATACCCCGAAAATGTCGGTTAATACCTTCCCTTGCTGATAAATCCTATAATTCTAAGCATTATTCTATTTACCATTGTGACAGGCACTATAATTGTCCTAATAAGCTCACACTGATTTATAATTTGAATTGGCTTCGAAATAAATATACTAGCGATTATCCCAATATTAATAAAAAACTACAGCCCACGATCAATAGAAGCTTCTACAAAATACTTTATAACTCAAGCCACCGCGTCAATAATCCTAATATTAGCAATTATCATAAACCTAATATATTCAGGTCAATGAACCATCACCAATATCTCAAATCCCACAGCATCAATCCTAATAACAATAGCCCTAGTAATAAAACTAGGACTCTCTCCATTCCACTTTTGAGTACCAGAAGTTACGCAAGGAATTTCACTAACATCGGGCATAATCTTATTAACATGACAAAAAATTGCTCCTTTATCAGTTCTATACCAAATCTTTCCCTCCATCAACCTAGACTTACTACTAACAATATCACTCCTATCAATCATGGTAGGGGGATGAGGAGGCCTAAACCAAACACAACTACGAAAGATCATAGCATATTCTTCCATCGCACACATAGGATGAATGACAACTATCATAATTTATGATCCCACAATTATATTACTTAACCTGGCCATCTACATTATAATAACAATCTCCACCTTCATGCTATTCATTTACTCCTCTTCAACCACCACACTATCACTATCCCATACATGAAACAAGACACCACTAATCGCAACACTCATCTTAACTATTATATTATCTCTAGGAGGTCTTCCTCCATTAACAGGATTCTTACCAAAATGAATCATCATTCAAGAACTCACAAAAAACAACAGTATCATCCTACCCACAACAATGGCAATTCTTTCCCTACTAAACCTATTTTTCTATATACGACTAGCATACTCAACTTCTCTCACAATATTCCCAACAACAAACAATAACAAAATAAAATGACAATTCGAAAATATAAAACAAATTCCCCTTATGGCACCAATAATCACAATTTCAACACTAACACTACCACTAGCACCACTCCTAATTACACTAAACTAGGAATTTAGGTTAAAATAGACCAAGGGCCTTCAAAGCCCTAAGCAAGTATAATTTACTTAATTCCTGCCTAATAAGGATTGCAAGACTCTATCCTACATCAATTGAATGCAAATCAACCACTTTAATTAAGCTAAATCCTTATCTAGATTGGTGGGCTTTCATCCCACGAAATTTTAGTTAACAGCTAAATACCCTAAACAACTGGCTTCAATCTACTTCTCCCGCCTTGAAAAAAAAAAAAGGCGGGAGAAGCCCCGGCAGAATTGAAGCTGCTTCTTTGAATTTGCAATTCAATATGATTATTCACTACAGGGCTGTGGTAAAAAGAGGTCTTACCTCTGTCTTTAGATTTACAGTCTAATGCTTATTCTCAGCCATTTTACCTATGTTCGTAACCCGTTGACTATTTTCTACCAACCACAAAGATATCGGAACTCTATATATGGTATTCGGTGCTTGAGCCGGAATAGTAGGAACAGCCTTAAGCATCCTAATTCGTGCCGAATTAGGACAACCAGGCGCACTACTAGGTGACGACCAGATCTATAATGTTATCGTAACCGCCCACGCATTCGTTATAATTTTCTTCATGGTTATGCCAATCATGTTAGGAGGATTTGGAAACTGACTTATTCCCCTAATAATTGGCGCACCTGATATAGCATTTCCACGGATAAATAATATAAGCTTCTGACTTCTTCCTCCATCATTCCTTTTATTACTAGCCTCTTCAACCGTTGAAGCAGGAGCAGGTACTGGCTGAACTGTTTATCCACCACTAGCCGGTAATCTAGCCCATGCAGGAGCATCTGTTGACTTAGCTATTTTCTCTCTTCATCTAGCAGGTGTCTCATCAATCTTAGGTTCAATTAATTTTATTACTACAATTATTAATATAAAACCGCCCGCTATATCTCAATATCAAACACCACTATTTGTGTGATCAGTGTTAATTACAGCAGTACTTCTACTCCTTTCACTCCCAGTTCTCGCAGCCGGTATTACTATACTTCTAACAGATCGTAATCTTAATACCACCTTTTTCGACCCTGCTGGAGGTGGAGATCCAATTCTTTATCAACACTTATTCTGATTTTTCGGTCATCCAGAAGTCTACATTCTTATCCTTCCAGGCTTTGGACTAATTTCACATATCGTTACCTATTATTCAGGGAAAAAAGAACCATTTGGATATATGGGAATAGTATGAGCTATAATGTCCATCGGTTTCCTCGGCTTTATTGTCTGAGCCCATCACATATTCACAGTCGGCCTTGACGTAGATACTCGAGCATACTTTACATCTGCAACTATAATTATTGCTATCCCTACCGGAGTAAAAGTATTCAGCTGACTAGCTACTTTACATGGAGGTAATATTAAATGATCCCCTGCAATACTATGAGCCCTAGGCTTTATTTTCCTATTTACAGTAGGAGGTTTAACAGGAATCGTATTAGCTAATTCATCACTAGACATTGTTCTACATGATACTTATTATGTAGTAGCTCACTTCCATTATGTCTTATCTATGGGAGCTGTGTTTGCAATTATCGCAGGATTTGTCCACTGATTCCCACTATTTACAGGCTATACACTGAGCTCTACCTGAGCCAAAATTCATTTCGCAATTATATTTGTCGGCGTAAATATGACCTTCTTCCCTCAACATTTCCTTGGCTTATCAGGAATGCCTCGACGTTATTCCGACTACCCAGACGCTTATACAACATGAAATACAGTCTCATCTATAGGGTCATTCATTTCACTAACAGCTGTTGTAGTAATGGTATTCATAGTATGAGAAGCCTTCGCATCAAAACGAGAAGTTACATCCGTCGAACTAACAACTACCAACATTGAGTGACTTTACGGATGTCCCCCACCATACCACACATTCGAAGAACCTGTTTACGTAAACTCCAAGTAATTAAGAAAGGAAGGAATCGAACCCCCTAAAATTGGTTTCAAGCCAACCCCATAACCATTATGACTTTCTCAATAATGAGATATTAGTAAAATATTACATAACCTTGTCAAGGTTAAATTACAAGTGAAAACCTTGTATATCTCTATGGCATACCCTTTCCAAATAGGTCTTCAAGACGCAACATCACCAATTATGGAAGAACTAATAAATTTTCATGATCACGCACTCATAATCGTTTTCCTTATCAGCACCTTAGTCCTATATATTATTTCCTCAATACTTACCACAAAATTAACACATACAAATACAATAGATGCCCAAGCAGTAGAAACAATCTGAACAATCTTGCCAGCCATCATCCTAATCTTAATTGCACTTCCATCCCTACGAATCCTATATATAATAGACGAAATCAACAACCCCACTCTTACTGTCAAAACAGTAGGCCATCAATGATACTGAAGTTATGAATATACTGACTATGATGAACTAAATTTTGACTCCTACATAATTCCAACCACCGATCTAAAACCCGGAGACCTCCGTCTACTAGAAGTAGATAACCGAGCAGTCTTGCCAATAGAAATAACCGTGCGAGTTCTAATCACATCTGAAGATGTTCTTCATTCCTGAGCAGTCCCATCACTAGGATTAAAAACTGATGCTATTCCCGGACGCCTAAACCAAACAACCCTCCTAGCCACACGACCTGGACTGTATTACGGCCAATGCTCTGAAATCTGCGGCTCTAATCACAGTTTCATACCCATCGTCCTTGAATTAGTGCCTCTAAAAGTATTTGAGAAATGATCTTCCTCTATGCTATAATTTCATTAAGAAGCTATTGCAGCATTAACCTTTTAAGTTAAAGACCGAGAGTATACACCCTCTCCTTAATGATATGCCACAACTTGATACTTCAACATGATTTATTACCATCATCTCAATAATTATAACTCTATTTATTGTTTTCCAACTGAAAATCTCAAAATACCTTTATCCTAAAAATCCAGAACTCAAATCGCTTAAAACCCTAAAACACAATAACCCTTGAGAAACAAAATGAACGAAAATTTATTCGCCTCTTTCGCTACCCCAACAATAATAGGACTCCCTATTGTTATCTTAATTATTTTATTCCCTAGCATTCTATTCCCAACCCCCAATCGACTAATTAACAATCGATTAGTATCCCTTCAACAATGACTAATCCAACTAACTTCAAAACAAATAATAGCCATTCATAACCAAAAAGGACAGACATGAACCCTTATATTAATTTCACTAATCCTATTTATTGGTTCCACTAACTTACTAGGCCTTTTACCACATTCATTTACACCCACAACCCAACTTTCAATAAACCTGGGAATAGCTATCCCTTTATGAGCCGGGACAGTAATTACAGGATTCCGATATAAAACCAAAGCATCCCTAGCACACTTTTTACCCCAAGGCACCCCCCTACCACTAATCCCAATACTCATTATTATCGAGACTATCAGCCTCTTCATTCAACCAATAGCACTAGCCGTACGACTAACTGCAAATATTACAGCTGGACATCTACTAATTCATTTAATTGGAGGTGCTACCCTAGTTCTAATAAGTATTAGTCCTACTACAGCATTTATCACTTTCATTATCCTAGTTATATTAACAGTTCTTGAATTTGCCGTAGCCTTAATTCAAGCCTATGTCTTCACCCTCTTAGTAAGCCTTTACTTGCACGACAATACCTAATGACCCACCAGACCCACGCATACCATATAGTAAATCCCAGTCCTTGACCACTAATAGGAGCACTATCTGCCCTATTACTAACCTCAGGCCTAGTAATATGATTTCACTTCAACTCAATAATCCTTATGTCAATTGGCCTATTAGCCAACACTCTAACTATATACCAATGATGACGAGACGTTATCCGTGAAGGCACTTTCCAAGGCCATCACACCCCTATTGTACAAAAAGGCCTTCGATACGGCATAATTCTTTTCATCATCTCTGAAGTCTTCTTCTTCGCAGGATTCTTCTGAGCCTTCTACCATTCCAGCCTAGCTCCTACTCACGAATTAGGAGGCTATTGACCCCCTGCAGGAATTAACCCACTAAACCCGCTAGAAGTACCTCTACTCAACACATCCGTCTTACTAGCCTCCGGAGTATCCATTACATGAGCCCACCACAGTCTTATAGAAGGAAACCGCAAACACATAATTCAAGCACTATTTATTACAATCACACTCGGTGTTTATTTCACAATCCTTCAAGCAGCCGAATACTACGAAGCACCCTTCACCATTTCAGATGGAATCTACGGATCGACATTCTTTATAGCAACAGGTTTCCACGGCTTCCATGTAATTGTAGGCTCCACATTTCTTTTAGTCTGTTTCTTACGACAGCTCAAATATCACTTTACATCAAAACATCACTTTGGATTCGAAGCAGCTGCATGGTACTGACACTTTGTAGATGTAGTGTGACTATTCCTTTACGTATCAATTTACTGATGAGGCTCATATTCTTCTAGTATTAACCAGTACAACTGACTTCCAATCAGTTAGTCCCAGTATAAATCCGGGGAAGAATAATCAATATATTATTAGCATTAACTATTAATACACTTCTAGCTTCAATCCTAGTATTAATCGCATTCTGATTACCCCAATTAAATGTCTACGCAGAAAAAGCAAGCCCATACGAATGTGGTTTTGACCCCATAGGATCTGCACGCCTACCTTTCTCCATAAAATTCTTTCTAGTAGCAATCACATTCCTGTTATTTGACCTAGAAATTGCCCTACTCTTACCACTCCCATGAGCATCCCAAACAGAACAACTTAACATTATAATCACTATATCCTTAGCCCTAATCACACTATTAGCAATGAGCCTAGCCTACGAATGAATTCAAAAAGGCCTCGAATGAACCGAATATAGTAATTAGTTTAAACTAAAACAAATGATTTCGACTCATTAGACTATGATTTATTTCATAATTACTAAATGTCTTTAGTTCACATAAACATCGCACTAGCATTCACAGTAGCTCTCCTAGGATTATTAATATATCGCTCACACCTGATATCCTCCCTACTATGCCTCGAAGGAATAATACTTACATTATTTATCATAGGAACTATTATAATCCTTAACACACATTTTACACTATCAAGTATATTACCAATTATCCTCTTAGTATTCGCTGCCTGTGAAGCAGCTGTAGGCCTATCCCTCCTAGTAATGGTATCTAACACATATGGAGTCGATTACGTACAAAACCTAAATCTCCTTCAATGCTAAAAATTATTATATCAACTATTATGCTAATTCCCCTTACTTGACTATCTAACAAAAAAACTATATGGATCAATACTACCATCTACAGCATATTAATCTGCCTAATTACCCTCCCTCTATTTAATCAACCCAATAACAACGATATTTACTTCTCTCCAACTTTTTTCTCCGACTCCCTATCCACACCACTCCTAACACTAACAACATGATTATTACCACTAATACTTATAGCAAGTCAACATCACCTAATAAACGAAACAGAGACCCGAAAAAAACTTTATATCTCCATATTAATTCTTCTTCAAATTTTCCTAATCATAACTTTCTCCGCTACAGAATTAATTCTATTCTACATTTTATTTGAAGCTACCTTAGTACCCACCTTAATTATCATTACCCGATGAGGAAACCAAACAGAACGTCTGAACGCTGGGCTTTATTTCTTATTCTATACACTAGTAGGATCCCTCCCACTATTAGTCGCATTAATCTATATCCAAAACCTATCCGGCACCCTAAACTTTACAATTACCCAGCTATGAGCCCAAAACATTATAAACTCATGATCAAACGACTTCCTATGATTAGCATGTATAATAGCATTCCTAGTAAAAATACCCCTATACGGCCTACACCTCTGACTCCCTAAAGCACATGTAGAAGCCCCCATCGCCGGATCAATGGTTCTAGCGGCTATCCTGCTAAAACTAGGAGGCTATGGTATGATACGGATTACCGTTATTCTAAATCCAATCACTGACACAATAGCATATCCTTTCCTCCTCCTATCTCTATGAGGCATAATCATGACAAGTTCCATCTGTCTCCGACAAACAGACCTAAAATCACTCATCGCCTACTCCTCTGTCAGCCATATAGCCTTAGTAATTGTAGCAATTCTAATTCAAACACCATGAAGTTATATAGGCGCAACAGCCCTAATAATCGCTCACGGACTTACATCATCAATACTATTCTGTCTAGCCAATACAAATTATGAACGAATTCACAGCCGTACTATGATCTTAGCACGAGGACTTCAAACAATCCTCCCCCTAATAGCAACATGATGACTATTGGCTAGCTTAACAAACCTCGCCCTACCTCCTACCATTAATCTTATTGGAGAATTATTTGTAATATTAACATCTTTTTCATGATCTAATATTACAATAATTCTCATAGGCACAAACGTGGTAATCACAGCATTATATTCTCTTTATATATTAATCTTAACTCAACGAGGCAAGTACTCCTTTCACATTAACACAATTAAGCCATCCTTTACACGAGAAAACGCCCTCATAACTCTTCACATCATTCCCCTCCTACTCTTATCACTGAACCCAAAACTAATTTTGGGAACAATATACTGTAAATATAGTTTAACAAAAATATTAGATTGTGAATCTAATGACAGAAGCTAACATCTTCTTATTTACCGAGAAAGATTGCAAGAACTGCTAACTCATGCTACCATATCTAAAAATATGGCTTTCTTACACTTTTAAAGGATGGTAGTTATCCGTTGGTCTTAGGAACCAAAAAATTGGTGCAACTCCAAATAAAAGTAATAAACCTATATACCTCTACTTTATTAACCTCCTTATCAATACTTATCTTACCAGTAGTTATATCTCTCTTCCCAACCTACAAAACTAATAACTACCCCTACTATGTAAAATCTATTATCTCCTATGCTTTTCTAACAAGCCTTATCCCCATACTCATTTTCATTAACATAGGACATGAAGAAGTTATCTCAAACTGACACTGAATAACAATCCAAACAGTCAAACTCTCACTAAGCTTCAAACTAGACTACTTCTCTATAATCTTTATCCCAGTAGCCCTTTTCGTTACATGATCCATCATAGAATTCTCAATATGATATATACACTCAGACCCTAACGTAAACCGATTCTTCAAATATCTCCTCATATTTCTCATTACAATAATAATCCTAGTAACAGCCAATAACCTATTTCAACTGTTCATCGGTTGAGAAGGCGTAGGAATTATATCCTTCCTACTAATCGGATGATGATATGGCCGAGCCGATGCCAACACAGCCGCCCTACAAGCCATCCTGTATAACCGTATTGGCGATATTGGCTTCATCCTATCTATAGCCTGATTTCTATTTAACTCCAACTCATGAGAACTACAACAAATTTTTATGCTTGACATACAGCACAATAGTCTACCCCTACTTGGCCTACTACTCGCAGCCACAGGTAAATCTGCCCAATTTGGCCTCCACCCATGACTTCCCTCAGCAATAGAAGGCCCTACTCCAGTATCAGCCCTACTACATTCAAGTACTATAGTCGTTGCAGGTATTTTCCTACTAATCCGATTTTATCCCCTATTAGAAAATAATAAAATAACCCAAACACTAATTCTATGCATAGGAGCAATCACCACACTATTTACAGCAATTTGTGCCCTAACCCAAAATGATATTAAAAAAATTGTCGCCTTCTCCACCTCAAGCCAATTAGGATTAATAATAGTCACTATTGGGATCAATCAACCACACCTCGCATTTCTTCACATCTGTACCCATGCATTTTTCAAAGCTATACTATTCATATGCTCAGGATCTATTATCCATAACCTAAACGATGAACAGGATATTCGAAAAATAGGAGGCCTATTCAAAGCGCTTCCTTTCACCACCACTTCCCTAATCGTTGGCAGCCTGGCACTCACAGGAACTCCCTTCCTAACAGGATTTTACTCCAAAGACCTAATCATCGAGACCGCCAACACGTCGTATACCAACGCCTGAGCCCTATTAATTACACTAATTGCAACCTCCCTAACAGCTGTCTACAGTACACGAATTCTCTATTATTCGCTACTAGGACAACCACGATGCTCCACACTAATCTTAATTAATGAAAATAACCCATTATTAATTAATTCAATCAAACGCCTTCTTATCGGAAGTATCTTCGCCGGCTTTATTATTTCATATAACCTAACACCTATAACCATCCCACAAATAACCATGCCATCCTACCTAAAACTCACCGCACTCATCATCACACTAACAGGTTTCGCCCTAGCTTATGAGCTAAACCTTATAACACAAAACCTCAAACTGCCGTACCCCCACAACTACCACAAATTCTCTAACATACTAGGCTATTTTCCAATTATTATTCACCGACTATTTCCCCTATCAAGCCTATTAATAAGCCAAAAGTTGTCCTCCATATTATTAGATTTAACTTGAATAGAAAACATCCTACCCAAATCAGTCTCCAAATTCCAAGCTTCCTCCTCTATTATAGTATCAAACCAAAAAGGCCTTATTAAGCTATACTTCCTATCATTCCTAATTACCCTAACCATCAGCATCTTACTATTTAATTACCACGCGTAATCTCTATCACCACCACAATACACGTCACAAGAGACCATCCAGAAACAATAACAAGCCAAAATCCATAACTATAAAGAGCAGCAATTCCCATAGCCTCTTCACTAAAAAATCCTGAATCACCTGTATCATAAATTACCCAATCACCCTCACCATTAAAATTTAAAATCAACTCTAACTTAACATCATCCCCATCTAATAACAAATATGCAATCAACGCACTTTCTCCAAATAACCCTAACAAAAATGTTAGCAACACTGTATAACTAGACACCCACACCTCAGGATACTCCTCCATAGCCATAGCAGTAGTATAACCAAACACAACCAACATACCCCCCAAATAAATTAAAAATACCATTAATCCTAAAAAAGAACCACCATAATTTAAAACAATACCACACCCAATTCCGCCACTAATAATCAACCCAACACCACCATAAATTGGAGAAGGTTTTGAAGAAAAACCTACAAAACTAATTACAAAAATAGTACTTAAAATAGTAACAATATATGTCATCATAATTTCTACATGGAGTCTAACCATGACTTATGACATGAAAAATCACCGTTGTTATTCAACTACAGAAACATCTAATGACAAACCTTCGAAAAACTCACCCACTAATAAAAATTGTTAACAGCTCATTTATTGATTTACCTGCCCCATCTAACATCTCATCATGATGAAACTTTGGTTCCCTCTTAGGCCTCTGCCTAATTATCCAAATCCTAACAGGATTATTTCTAGCTATACATTATACATCAGACACAATAACTGCCTTCTCATCAGTTACACATATTTGTCGAGATGTAAATTATGGGTGACTAATCCGTTATCTACACGCAAATGGAGCATCAATATTCTTCATCTGCCTCTTCCTACACGTCGGACGAGGCCTTTACTACGGATCCTACATATATTTAGAAACATGAAACATCGGCGTACTACTGTTATTTGCAGTAATGGCCACTGCCTTTATAGGGTACGTCCTTCCATGAGGACAAATATCATTCTGAGGTGCAACAGTCATTACTAACCTACTCTCAGCAATCCCCTACATTGGCTCAGACCTAGTAGAGTGAATTTGAGGAGGTTTCTCCGTAGATAAAGCCACTTTAACCCGATTCTTCGCATTCCATTTCATCTTGCCCTTCATCATTGCAGCCCTAGCCGGAGTCCATCTTCTATTCCTACACGAAACAGGCTCAAACAACCCATCAGGATTATCCTCCGATGCAGACAAAATCCCTTTCCACCCTTACTATACAATTAAAGACATCCTAGGAGTCCTTCTACTTATTCTAACCCTCACATCTCTAGTCCTATTCTCTCCAGACTTACTAGGAGACCCAGACAACTACACCCCCGCTAACCCTCTCAACACACCTCCCCATATCAAACCAGAATGGTATTTTCTATTCGCCTACGCTATCCTACGATCCATCCCTAATAAATTAGGAGGTGTTTTAGCACTAGTCCTGTCTATCTTAATTCTAGCAGTAGTGCCTTTCCTCCACACATCCAAACAACGAAGCATGATATTCCGTCCATTCAGCCAATGTCTCTTCTGAATCTTAGTAGCAGATCTCCTTACACTCACATGAATCGGAGGCCAACCAGTCGAACATCCATTTATTATCATTGGACAACTAGCATCAATCTTATATTTCCTCCTCATTCTAGTTATTATACCTATCACAAGCTTATTCGAAAATAACCTCCTAAAATGAAGAGCCTTTGTAGTATAAACATTACACTGGTCTTGTAAACCAGAAATGGGGAGCTACATTCCCCCAAAGACATCAAGGAAGAAGCACCAGCCCCACCATCAGCACCCAAAGCTGATATTCTATCTTAAACTATTCCTTGAACAAACCCTTATTCATAGATATCATATAATTTCCACTGAAATTACAGTATTAAAATAAAAATTTTTAACAAACTTTTTTGTTTTAAATTAAAACCATTTTCACCTACAAACACATAACGTACATTTTACTCTATGTACAATACACATTATGCTTTAACTTGTACGTGCATACTATTCTTAATAGTACATATTACATTTTATGTATAACGTACATTATATTCTAATCCACATGCATATAAGCATGTATATACTATTCTTAATAGTACTTACGCATACGCATACGCATACGCATACGCATACGCATACGCATACGCATACGCATACGCATACGCATACGCATACGCATACGCATACGCATACGCATACGCATACGCATACAAGTACGCGCGTATACACATACTATTTAACCAAAAATTATTTAAGCAAACCCCCCTACCCCCGTTAAGCATTACTATTATCATTTTTTAATCTTGCCAAACCCCTAAAACAAGAAAATAACTAATAGCACTTTAACTTAACTCTCTTTCATAAATTTAACCAACTAAATAATCCCACTATAAACGTTTATTTCTATAAAGATTGACTTTTTTCATCATACATTTTCCTATTAACGTGAGTAATTTTAAACATAACATTTAGTATTAATAATATTCACCTTCCACATTCCATTCCCAACTCTATAGAGATAATATATTACACACAACCA